TATCCCATTCGGAAGGATACTATCCTCATAATTATCCGTGACTGTTTTTGTCTCTAGCATGACCGCTTGATAAAAGGAAAGGGGGGAAATGGCCGATACTACAGGAAGGATTCCTCTTTGGCTGATAGGTACTGTAACTGGTATTCCTGTGATCGGTTTAATAGGCATTTTCTTTTACGGCTCCTATTCTGGGTTGGGTTCATCTCTGTAATAATCATATGAACCGGATTAGATTGTAGACATGAAAGAGTAAGAACTCAGCGGGTAAAAGCAAAAGCCCCGCTGAGTTCTTACTCTTAGAGGGAGACTTTGATCTATTAAAAAATAGAACTTTTGAAAACCCAGTCGACATAATATAATAATATAAATAAAATATTATATTCGTGGAAATGACAAAACGGATCCTTTGCTCTGATGTTTCAAAGCACTCTATTCCTTTTTTTTTATGATGTTTTTGAAGAGAAGAGTTTAATTTATTAATTGATTCATAGTTTCTGTCGTTCCTACATATTATTCCATACGACGAATAGGAAGCAACAAGAAAGGAAGAAGAATCCATCGATTTTCTGAAGTATGGATTTATACCTACGAAACATCCTGCAAATACCTTTCCTTTTTTACTAAAAAAGTTTAGTAAAAAAAGAAAAAAAAAAGCAGTATACTAGTCAAGTATACTAGTATAATATTATATATATATATTATAGATATATTAGATATATATATTATTAATATTAGATTATTATTAATATAATATTAGATATATATATTATTATATTATTAATATTAGATTATTATTAATATTAGATATAGAATTAGATTATAGAATTAGATTATTATTAATATTAGATATAGAATTTAATAGAATTTAGATTTAGATATAGAATATCTAGAGTATATAGAAAATAGAAAAAATATATTATAAAATATAAACGATAAGGGATAAAAAGAAAAGGATAAGATCAAAACTGTAATGAGATAATATAATAAAGAAAGATTTGAATATGTGTAACGATCTAATCGGCTTTTCAGCCGGAACAAAACAAGAAAAGTCTTTTTTTTTTGAATCATTTTCCTAAGTTATAAGTTGAAGTTCATTGGATAACGAAAGAAGTTCTATTTGTTTAATGAATTACTCTCCCCTAACTCCTCCCCTCACCCCCCTTTTTTTTTCTGTTTGTCCACCCCTTCTTCTTTTTATGAATCTAAACAAAACAAATTAGGTATACCCGGAAAAGAAAACAAGGAATAAAATCTTTGACAAACAGGAGAAAAAATCATTCGATACAAAATTAGGAAGACTAATAATATTTTCTAGAAATCTTTTTTCTTTTCATTTATCCTGTTCTTGCCTTGTATTGTATTTTATTCCTTTGTATTTGTATGCTTATTGTTTGTATGTTTATTTTCTATTACTAGGAATGGTATACAAGAAATAAGCTTCAGGCATCTTGCAAAAGCAAAAATGGTATAAAAAAAAAATAAAGACAAAGAAAAGGCTTACATAATTTTTCATAATTTTTAAATTTTTAATTATGCATAATTATATTGATCGACAAAAATTCGACATTTTTAACAATTTGATTTTAAGGAATCTCTAGATCTAAAAATTCATTTCGTACAACTGAACCTTTTCAAACTGTTTCTTTTTAAGAACCAAAAAGATTTGTGCCAAAATCACGGATGCCAAGAAGAACAAAAGACCCTGGACTCGTAATGGATCTTGAAGCACTATTTCTGCGTCTCCCTGACCAAACCCTCCTACATTTGGATTATTTGTTAATGGTTGATCAAGCTTGATGGATTCGCCTTCTGAAACAAGAAGTTCTGGTCCTGGAGGTATAATATCAACCACTTGACGTCCATCTGATGCATCAACTATGGTTATTTCATACCTCCCTTTTTCTTTACGTACTATTCTGCTTACTATACCAGCTGTTGTAGCATTATAAACTGTATTGTTACTCTTGCTACCATCAGGATAAATCTGACCCCTTCCTCTGTTCCCACCTACATATATGGGATATTTTAAGAAGTGAACGTCTTTTTTCGTGGAGGGGTCGGGGGAAAGAATGGGAAAGATGATTTCACTATATTTCTGACCGGGAACAGGACCTATCACAAGAATATTTCTTTTATTAGGACGATAACACTGAAAAGAAAGATTTCCCATCTTTTCTTTCATTTCGGGAGAAATACGATCGGGGGGGGCTAATTCGAATCCCTCGGGTAAAATAAGAACAGCTCCTACATTCAAAGCTCCCTTTTTACCATTAGCAAGAACTTGTTTCAGTTGCATATCATAAGGAATTCGAACAACTGCTTCAAATACAGTATCAGGAAGTACAGCTTGTGGAACTTCAATATCCACGGGCTTATTAGCTAAATGACAATTGGCACATACAATTCGACCAGTTGCTTCTCGTGGATTTTCATAACCCTGCTGCGCAAAAATGGGATAGGCATTTGAAATAGATGCTTGAGTTATTACATATATCATGATTGATACAGAAATGGATCGAGTCATCTGCTCCTTTAGCCAAGAAAAAGTATTTCTATTTTGCATGGTCCAATCATTGATCCCGGAATTTCTACAATAAATTCGATAGGTAGCTAGTAGAGTTTCCTATACACAAGTTTGCCATTGTATTGATTATACTGAAATAATTGTACTGGAATATAGTATAGTATGAATACTTTGAACAAGTAGAAGTATAAAGAATAAGTAAGATTGAAAATGATCTCTTTTCTTTATAAAATCTTTATATTTATAAAAGAAATTATGATTTGATTGATATCAAGAGATCTAATGAGTTCTTCATTCATTCATTGAATGATAAATTACTACAAGCGAAGGAGATACACGATTTAAAAAATGGAAAATCCAATATTTCACAATTGTATCTAAAATCACTGGAAAAGTGGAAACAAGACCAGATATAATTTGATCGTTCTGAACCAGTCCAAAATCGTTGTAGATCGAACCAATCATTAGTTCCCAACCATGGGTCGAGTGAAATCCGATCCATAAATCAGTAACTAAAAGAATCGAAAAAGCTTTGATTGTGTCATTTAAGTTATAGAGAAATTCCTGAATCCAAGAATTCAAAATGAAAAGTTCTTCATTACCCAGAAAAAAATAACCACTTAGAATAGCGAAACAGATAAGATTTGTCGAGAAATGCAAAATTATATGGAAATTATACTCATTGTGTCTTTTTACCAATTGTATCGTTTCCTTGTGTATTCCAATACACAGTCTTTGTATATGTGTCTCCGAGTACTCCTTTATCATCTTGTCCAACAAGAATAGTTCTTCTAATTCTATGAATTTTTCTAGAACATATTTCTCTTGAATATCATTCAAAACGGTTTCGGATTGCCTGGTATTCCACCAATTAAGAACCCAAGTTTCTAGACTTTTATGAAATGAGAGAGAGACCCACCAGGGCAAAAAGAGTATAGACACAAGATATGGGAGGGAAGCCAATGCTTTTTTTTCATTCTGTATCTGTGATGTGAATTGTTAATGAACTTGTTTCATTCGTCGATTCTATCTTCTATCTAATTCTATTTTCTTATTTTATTTTAATGATCTATGTGGATTGCTGCATCAACTGAAGGGTAAATATAATATTAATATAGCATCTTTTGCTGAAATGAACATTTTGAAAAAACTTCAGTTGTCTAAAAAAGGGAATTAGAAAGTTCCTTTTCTCATACTGAGATTCATTCTTCAGTTCATTTCAAAATACTTCAATTGGTACGCCCAAGAAATAGGCCAATTCGGCAGCTTTTTGTTCAATTTCTCGTGGAGTCAAATTCTCATCAGTACGAGTCAAGGGAATAGTTCCCTGGACCCTGATTTCCATATAAAGGACACGACGAGGAAAAGGACCCTCTCTTACTTCCATTCTGATTGATTGGATATCTTTCAAAAAGAAACGAAGAAAGATGCGACGATTTATTCCAGGAAATCCCCAACGAAAAAGGCACATTATCCCTTCTTTTCTATCGAATCGATCATAACCACTACCTACATTCCATGAAATTGTGCACCACAAATAAGAACTAATGAATAGACCCGCGATCCCATAGAAAGACATCACAATCCCTTGTGGGAAAAAAAGAATTTGATGAGACGGAAATACAGATATAAGATTCCTACCAAGATAACTCGAAGTTCCAACCACTAAGAATCCTAGTGACCCTAAAAAAAGGATACAGGCCCAGAAAAAATTACTTGTTTTTCGAGACCCCGTTATAAGTTCTATCCATATATGTTCTGATCGCCAGTTCATACTATACTAGATCCAGTTGCATTTGATTGGAATTAAGAGAATAATCAAAATGTATTTGACTTGACTTTTCTTGCTTGATCCCGAAGTAACTTTCATCAACTAGCAGTATTCTGGCGTGAACCCTTAGGAATAATTGGTTAGATACATTGACTTTTTATTTAGTATTTTTTTTAGTATATTTACTATTTAAATTCAAACATTCGCTGATCTTTTTTATAATTTAATCATTTAATTGATTAAGCTATAACCACATATACATGCATTAATGCATATATTATGCATCCGCATGAATAAAAACAAAAACTCTTTCATTTGTTTTCGTAAAGGTCACATATCGTATATCCTGCCATACTACACTAAAAAAGTATCTGTATGATGATCTAGTGTTGAAATAAATTGATCAGATTTCGTCCCATTGTATTTAGACAATCTTATTTCTTTGGACATAAAGAGATAAAGAAGCCATTGCAATTGCCGGAAAGACTAGGCCTATTAAAGGAACAAAAATAGAGGGAAAATTAAAATCCATCATAGAAGGGGTACCTCAATTTAATATTTGTACTTATTATAATTACAAAGATATTTTATGATAAGTCTATCTATTATAAAGAATATGAGGATAATATTAATGTGAAATACTTCATAATCAATAAGTGTAAGGAATGTGAACTAAATGAAGCGTACCTATTCTTCTTTATACATGAATATTTATAAGGTATGAAAATCTGCTTTCAGAAATTTTCTTATTCTTCTACATCCTTATCTTCTTTCTATCTTTTACTTAAAAGCAAAAAACTCCTTTTAAGGAAAAGATAGAAAATAGTTTCTTATGAGTTATAGACTCTAACCAATCTGATCCAAGAAAGAGGGATTCCTAGTGAAAAACGGGGGTTCTCTGTAAATAAAAAAAACTTCTATTCTATATTCTTCTTATTATTTTATTTGATTTGAATTTTATTCTATCTATATTTGATTTTAATATTTGATATTTTGGATTTCTTCTCTATTTTTATTTTTTTTTTTAATCTTGATTCAAGGGAAAGAAACCATGTAGCTGAAATAACTCACTAAGAACACCTTTTAAAAGATTTCGCGGTACGATTGGGTCAAATAAGCCCTTATCGAATGAATACTCAGCCGCTTGTGAACCATCGGGTACTGTCTTTTTCAATGTTTGTTCAATTACTCTTTTTCCCGCAAATGCAATGTAGGCATTAGGTTCAGCAATAATGATATCTCCCAACATACCAAAACTTGCTGTAACTCCGCCTGTTGTAGGAGATGTCAGGATTGATATATAGAATAACTTTTTATTTGATTGATAATCATATAAAGCAGAAGATATTTTAGCCATTTGCATCAAGCTTAAACTCCCTTCTTGCATGCGTGCTCCTCCAGAAGCACACACTATAATGACAGGTAGAGATTTATTAGTAGCATGTTCGATCAAACGGGTAATTTTCTCACCTACTACGGATCCCATACTACCTCCCATAAACTGAAAATCCATAACTCCAATTGCTATGCGAATACTATTTAGTTGGCCTATGCCCGTTTGAACAGCTTCAGTTAAACCTGTTTTTCTTTGATAAAAATCGATTCGATCCATATAAGGTTCTTCCTCTGAATGAAATTCAATAGGGTCCATAGAGACCATATTCTCATTAATAGGCTCCCAAGTGCCAGGATCAATCAAGAGTTCGATTCTATCTGAACTACTCATTTTCAAATGATATCCGCATTGTTCACAAATATTCATTTTTGATCTAAAAAATTTTTTATAATTTAATCCATAACAATTATCACATTGAACCCATAACTGTCTGTATTTTGTATTAATATCGAAATCATTAGATCTTGCTCTTCTATTGAAATAACTGCTACTAGTTTTGATACTAAGATTTCCACTTTCACTATTACTTATACTTTCAGTACAAATGAAACTATAAATGTAACTATAAATGTAACTGTGGGTATTACCATAAATATTACTATTAAGACTAATTTCAAAATGAAGATAACTATCAATGCAACTATTAATGCGATTATTCCAATTAGATTGAGTATCATATATGGTATAATAATAGTAGTAATTGTTACTCTTAGACCCATTATTCAAATAACTAGAAAAAAAAATCCCTAGTTCACTCAAAAAAGAATTAGCATTGTCAATCTCAAGAATCTGATTTTCAATATCAAAATATATAGAATAATTGTCACCATTACTATTCCTAACTAAAAAAGTATCATCAGAGATCAAACTCCAAATATTCCTGCTATTAAATAAATATAAATAATTTAGATAATTAATATTACTGAAACTAGAACTGCCACTATCACTCCAACTAGGAATGTTTTTCTCCGCATCATTTAGAATAGGTTCTTCACTTCCACTGGTATGTCCAATATCATTATCCATTGATTTACTTAGTCCACACTTATGTTCTAACTTCTCGTTAGACAACATCAAATTGAACCAACATTTTTCCATAGAGTCTTTATGCTCCCTATTTGATGAAAACCTAATAGATGAATAGTCATTCGATGAATAAAATTTTACTCTTTTTTTTTTTTATCATCCGAGATCCAATGAAGCATATAATCCAATCATTAGGATTGTTAATTAAGAACGACTGAGTCTTGAAAAGAAAGAAGTGATTTTCCAAAAGGAAAATCCGGTGAATCATTTCAATGTTAAATAATATTCCAAAATAATATTAAAATATAATTCAATAATATATATATATTTCAATATAAATTATAAATTATCAATCAATTATCAATAATAATAATTTCAATATCAATAAAAATATCAATTCTAATTATCAATTCAATTCAATAAAATTCAATAATCAATAATAATATTAATAATTAATATCAATAATAAATAATAATATTAATATAAATATAAAATATAATTAAATAAAATATAATTAAAATATAATGTAATGTAATATGTATGATATGATGATATGTATGATGCATGATTTTATTATAATTCCAATTCCATTTTATAATTTTATAATTATGATAGTGATTATCTTTTTCTCAATTGATAATTTAAAGACAGGGTTCCCTTATGTAAAACTTTCAATTCTCATCAAAAAAATACATAGTTGTTTCTTTCCATAAATGAAAGATAAAGATGGATTCTCGTAAAATCCCGTGTCATATAGTCAAAAAATAAAATGAGTTTCTATTA